CTGAAAAAAGTTCTTCCGTTCATAAGAGAGAACAACTATTTCGTTTTTCGATGTGAATTTCACACAACAGGAGAGATACGATTTAATTCATATTTTTTGATTTATTTCATATTTCTATAATTTTTTTGATTTGGAATATAATAGAATTTCTATTTCAAATTCATATAAATAACATATTATAAATAACATAAATAACATAATATAATAATTGGATATAATAATGAATTAAATCTAAGAATTCAAAAAATAAAAATTAATAATAATAAATTAAAAAAATAAATTTCGAATATTTAAAAATTCGAAAATTCATATTTTTTTGAATTTGTTTTCTCGATTGTATTCTTTTTTCAACACTAATATTGACAACAGTGTATCAAACAAATATAATCCGATCGTGAATAAATGAATCGATTTATTCATCTTACATAGGTTTTTTTGACTTCATCAAATGGTGGATTCGTTGGATTTTCTTTGATATAGACAAACAAGAAGTTCTTTTTTGATTCAAAGGTAAATAGAAATATTAAATAAAATAATGTATAAAAGAATATATAACCTAGTAGCAGACAAGGAAGTAGTCTATCATTTTTGATTTTCTTTTTTTTTTTATTTATTGCGATTGGATATACACATTTTTTAGGGTTGCTAACTCAATGGTAGAGTACTCGGCTTTTAAGTGCGACTCCATTTTTTACACATTTCTATGAACTAATTGGTTCATCCATACCATCGGTAGGGTTTGTAAGACCACGACTGATCCAGAAAGGAATGAATGGAAAAAGCAGCATGTCGTATCAATGGCGAATTCAAAAAAAATTTCATTCATATTGGACCCGGTCCAAATTTTTGTTTGAATTCTTGGCTCGGAACAAATGAATTCCGTTGGGTTGAATTAATAAAGGGATAGAACTTGGCTGTTCCAATTATAGGGAAACAAAAAGCAACGAGCTTTCATTTTTAATTTGAATGATTAATCCATCTAATTTTACGTTAAAAAGAGATTAGTGCTTGCTGTGGAAAAAGTTTTTCCCACGAATGGATTATGGATTTTTGTTATAAGTCCTAACTATTAGCTATTCTTCATTATGTTATGGGGTAGCGAGAAATGTGTAGAAGAAGGAGTATATTGATAAAGAGATTTTTTTCCAAAATCAAAAGAGCGATTGGGCAAAAAAATAAAGGATTTCTAACTAGCTTGTTGTCCTAGAACAATTAAGCGAGGAGAGATAGTCCATTGATGGGTTTGACTTGTTTTCTAGGTATCTATTCATATTCGTTTTTTATTTGAATTAGAATAGATAACCTGTTTTGACTGTATCGCACTATGTATCATTTGATAATCCAATGAATCTATGATCCTTTGACCAAATATAATTTCTAAAATGAAGGAATATCAAGTATATTTAGAACGAGATAGATCTCGCCAGCAGGACTTCCTATACCCACTTATTTTTCGGGAGTATATTTATGGAATTGCTTATAGTCATAATTTGAATAGATCCATTTTTGTGGAAAATGTAGGTTATGACAATAAATTTAGTTTACTAATTGTAAAACGTTTAATTACTCGAATGTATCAGCAGAATCATTTGATCATTTCTGCTAATGATTCTAACAAAAATCCATTTTCGGGGTATAATAAGAATATTTATTCTCAACTAATATCAGACGGTTTTGCCGTCGTAGTGGAAATTCCATTTTTCCTACAATTTAGCTCTTCCTTAGAGGAGGCAGAAATCGTAAAATCTTATAATAATTTGCGATCAATTCATTCCATTTTTCCCTTTTTGGAGGATAAATTTACATATTTAAATTATGTGTCAGATATACGAATACCCTATCCTATCCATTTGGAAATCTTAGTTCAAATCCTTCGATACTGGGTGAAAGATGCCCCTTTTTTTCATTTATTACGATTGTTTCTTTATAATTTTTGTAATTGGAATAGTACTCCAAAAAAATCGATTTCTACTTTTTCAAAAAGTAATCCAAGATTATTCTTGTTCCTCTATAATTTTTATGTATGTGAATATGAATCTATCTTCCTTTTTCTGCGTAACAAATCCTCTCATTTACGATTAAAATCTTTTAGCGTTTTTTTTGAGCGAATTTTTTTTTATGCAAAAAGAGAACATCTTGTAGATGTTTTTGCTAAGGATTATTCACCTACCTTAACTTTATTCAAGGATCCTTTCATTCATTATGTTAGATATCAAGGAAAAGCCATTCTGGCTTCAAGGAATGCGCCTCTTTTGATGAATAAATGGAAACACTATTTTATCCATTTATGGCAATGTTTTTTTGATGTTTGGTCTCAACCAGGAACGATCCATATAAACCAATTATCCGAACATTCATTTCACTTTTTAGGCTATTTTTCGAATGTGCGGCTAAATCGTTCAGTGGTACGGAGTCAAATGCTGCAAAATACATTTCTAATCGAAATTGTTATCAAAAAGCTTGATATAATAGTTCCAATTATTCCTCTAATTAGATCATT